TAAATGGATTTAAGTAGAATTTTGTGAAACGTATCAATAAGCCAGACCCATGCTACGAGTTGTCTCATGCCATAAATAAACCCGGACACTCAAGAAATCCGTTGGACAAGCAGATTCACATCTCTTACAACCTACACAGTCCTCTGTTCTTGGAGCAGGAGCAATTTGCTTAGCTTTACATCCGTCCCAAGGTATCATTTCCAATACATCTGTGGGGCAGGCTCGTACACATTGAGTACACCCTATACATGTATCATAAATCTTTACTGAATGTGACATTGGATCTATCAATTTTTTGAACGTTATCAATTTTCGATCTGGTAAAATCAGTAGTAACTGAATCATATATTGTAGACACCAGACGAATCAGTGGTTTACCAGAATTTTTTTTAATTGAATAATCAATCTACTTCTGGATCTGGTCATGAGAATGAGAGAGGTCCAAGATACTTTGATTTATTACGTTTCAGCAAACATGGTCATACGAGTTATACACGACACGCTAATTCTAATTGGTAAATATTCTATATATCTGTCTTTATTTATATCATTACGACTATTTATTCAACAAATTCGATTGATTGATACGAGTTGATTTTCTGTTACGATAGATCGACGAAACAATAGCTGGCCCAATAGCTGCTTCAGCGGCTGCAATAGCTATAACAAAGATCGAGAAAATGTCTCCTTTTAATTGTCGACTATCAAATAAATCAGAAAATGTTACGAGATTTAGATTAACCGCATTCAGTATAAGCTCAAGACACATAAGTGCTCTAACCATGTTTCGGCTTGTGATCAATCCATAAATACCGATAGAAAATAAATAGGCACTCAAAATAAGTACATGCTCGGTCATCATTGACCAACTCCTCATCAATTGAGATTGATTTCAATATGAACAACAATACAATTTAACCGATTTGATTGACTAGAATATAACAAGTACGGAAAAAAGGAAGGTATTAGTAATGGATCGAACTCAAACCCATTCAATTTAATATATGAACAATAGAATATCAAAATGGAACTGAAGGGAAATTGATGTCATAATAATAACACAGAACAAAACACGGCCTTATTTATTTTATTTTATTTTGGATTTCTAATTCTAAGTATTTATTACTGACGAGCCATAGCAATTGCACCTATCAAAGCAACTAAAAGAATTATAGAAATGAGTTCAAATGGAAGATAAAAATCTGTTGATAAATGAATTCCAATTTGTTGAACGTTACTTGTCAGGTCCTGCTCTATAATCTGGTTTGATCTTGTAGTCCAAATAATCCCGTACCATGACGTATCTGAGATAGTAGTAATTAGTGAAAAAAGAATACTTGTACAAACCAGTGAAGTAACTCCATCTCCAACTGTCCAAAGATATAAATCCTTGTAATATTCTGAACCATTCATGAACATCACAGCAAATACGATTAAGACATTTACGGCTCCCACGTAAATAAGGAGCTGTGCAGCAGCTACAAAATAGGAGTTAGATGGAATATGGAATAAGGATATACAAACAAGAACCAATCCTAATGAAAAGGCAGAATAAATTGGATTGGTAAGTAATACCACCCCTAGGCCTCCTAATATAAGACCTGATCCTAGAAATACTAAAAGAATATCATGTATTGATCCAGGTAAATCCATTATGTGTAAAATAAGAGATAAATAAGTTGAAATATTTCATTTTCATGACCTTACTGACTGGGCCAGGAAAAAAGAGGTTACCCTATCTTTCTTTTTTTTTTTTTCTTGTATATGCCTAATTGAATTGAATCTTAATGTGGTGTGGATTGATGTAGATACAGTTATTGGACCAATCCCGCTTTTGTATCCGAAAGAGTAGTTGAAATTTGATATTTCGAAATCATCACGAATATATGAATCTATTCTAAATTCAAATCAAGCCGTGATTCTCACCAATCAATAGTTATGTTTTGTAGTTACTAACCAACCAAAATGAAAGAAACTTCGCTTCTTTAGATCAAAACGGAATCTTAGTAATTGGTAATCGTTCTTGAATCAAGGGGGTTATCCGTGGCTATTTTTATTTGAGTCGAATTCATAATTGTTCGAATTGTGTAATCTCCAATTACTGACATTGGTAACCGACCCAAAGCAATTTGATTATAATTCAATTCGTGACGATTGTAAGTAGAAAGTTCATATTCTTCAGTCATTGATAAACAGTTTGTTGGACAATACTCGACGCAGTTACCACAAAATATACAGATTCCGAAATCAATACTATAATTAAGCAATCGTTTCTTTCTAATATCTGTTTCCAATCTCCAATCAACAACGGGTAGATCTATGGGGCATACACGAACACATACTTCACAAGCAATGCATTTATCAAATTCAAAGTGGATTCGACCGCGGAAACGCTCTGATGTGATCGATTTTTCATAAGGATATTGAATAGTTACAGGTAAACGATTCGCGTGAGATAAGGTAATCATGAAACTTTGACCAATGTACCTTGCAGCCCGTA